GTTTCGTTTGTTTGCTGTGAGTCATGTCTCGTTTCAAGGTTTATCCAACAGAATCTCACTTACACTTACTTCGATTCTATTTAGATATGGTGTACACATATCATGCTCTGATTCTTATACAAATAAAACTCTTTCAATTTCACTTTGTCTCGGATTCTCTATAAAAAACGAATTAAAGAATATTTTCAATAATTTGAATTGAAATATTTAAGATTCATATTATTCATATTCATAAATAAAATGAATAAAAAAAAAAGATTCAATTAAATATATTAAACATAAATGTTATGTGAAAATGGAAATATTAAATTAATATAATCAAAGAAGGGGTCTGGCTCATTTTTTCTCTTTTTTTTTTCTTAGTGATTTAGAATATAGTCAGTAGTCAGATGTAGTAGAATATCTAGGGATTTCCATCTCATTATGGTATATGCTACTCGGTTGACGTTGGTGTATTCTTTTGATTAAGATCTGCTGGATAGAGGGTCATTGTTTCTATTGATTCGATACGGATACAGAAACAGAATGCATCGACCAATTCCATTCTCTCTCCTTGTCCCAGATTTATACTTAATTGATTTTATTCAATCCGTTGAATTGTGAGGAACCCATGAGTTGTTATATATTAAGGGTTCCTATACCCAAATTAGAAACTTTGGACCTGTACTACCCCGACCTTACTTACCCCCAGAAACAATCGGGTTATTTAATTGAATTCGAGTTAGAAGTCTTGAAAGAGCATTCCATTTCGGACCCATTTCCAGGACTAAAGATCGTGATTTGGAATGACTCGAAATGCTTGTTAATGTAATAACATCTAGTAAGACCAACCAACGGGTTAGGCTTCGTGACAATAAAAAGGTTGTTTCTTATGAAGCAAACCTGCATAATGGGGCATAGTGCAGTGGTATAATCGGCGGAATCGTAAATGATCTACAGAAGATACGTCTAATGGAATGGAATCACGTGTTGTCGAACGATTCGATTCGGCAGACGACCAAATCTACAAACCAACTCATAAAAATAGAAGAGGGCGCAAACATTGATACATTTAGGACCAATTTTATTATCTCCGAAACAATCAATTGGGGTTGTTGTTCCACCAAAAAGCGATGAGTTGGGGGATTCGTAACTCATCCAATCCAAGTTCAAATGGCTCCTAATCTTCTTGCATAAAGTCTGATCGGTAGAATTGGAATGGAATGATGAGCAATTGGATTGGAGTAGATTGGAATACAAAAAAAATAAGTATTGTACAGAAACAGGAAAAATGACTACTTGTTTTTTTTGTGGTTATACGAAGAAAAGCCTATTTTACAATGTTTCCAATGAAACTTACCAAAGAGCTTCATTTTGGAAACTCCACCTTTTCTACAAATACAAGAACAAGAATAGGTACTAGATCCATGTGACTTACTATTCGATTTGATTTGGTTGGGTCAGGTTGGAGTTTTTAGCCAGACTCATGTTATGATTTTGACTTCATAAATTGACTTGGGTATACCAAAGCAAAGGTGTATCACTAAATCTTAGATCATGGACAAGAAAAGAGGAAAAAGGCGTATGTCATTCACACACGAAGATTAATGAAGAAGAATGAGTTTGTTTCTACGAGATTTGAAAACACCGATCCGATTGGATCCATTGGAAAAAATTCTTGTTTTCATTTTCATGCCCGACGGATCGATTTCCGTAAGCATGTGAGAATGATTCCATTTCTATGGGCCAATCAACCGGCCAGGCCAGCTACAAGCACTAATTAGGAAATGAAAACTATACTAAAATGTATAGGGCTATACGGACTCGAACCGTAGACCTTCTCGGTAAAACAGATCAAACTGATTATTGTCGAAATGATTTGAACTGTTTCAAAGACCCAACATGCATTTTTTTTTTGCATCGGGCTCTTTCATTAACTGATATAAAGATCAGTTAGTCCACCATATTTTTTCTTGACAGGAAGATAACGAGATGGCTCCATGTGCTCTGATTCATTATTTGTATTCTGATCCAGGAGCAATACCAAAGTGTTTCAAAGAAGGGGTACCTTGACGTAGGTATGCCTCCGGCCTAGATCAACCTAAGTTAAATGGAGTCTCTATCGCTCCGCTCCAAGAGTCAAATATGATACTTCATACACCTTAAAGTTCATAGGACGAAAAGAGGTTATTTTGAGGTCCTTATACTCATCTCATTATGCCTAGCATTGAATGAACCGGTATTTACCTTATCAATTATCAAATCAATGATGGGTTCTATTTGGCACCTGAATCGGAACAAAATACTTGTCAGGCTATTGTTCTCTTGTTTCCTCGAATCCATAGAGTAAGACATCGATTTCTCAATAAGATCAATTCTGTTGATTGCATGATGGACTTCCCTGAAAAAGCATTGGCGCGCGTGTAAACGAGGTGCTCTACCTAACTGAGCTATAGCCCTTGCTCATAGATATCTTAACATCTAGAGAATTTGTTGTCAAGATGGGTATTCCATAACCCCC